CCAGTTGACGAAGATTCTTATCTTGATACCCATCAAGATAATTGGGAATTGGGAAGACTTAAAGAAGAAAAAAAAGAAAAGCCCCATGCCCATTTCCGGTTTGAAAAACCTCTTATGACTTTTTTTTTCGATTATAAACGATGGAATCGTCCATTTAGATATATAAAAAATGATCAATTTGAAAATGCTGTACGAAATGAAATGTCACAATATTTTTTTTATACATGTCCAAGTGATGGAAAAGAAAAAATATCTTTTACATATCCGCCTAGTTTGAATTTTAAAAATTTATCTTTACAAAAAAGAATAAAAATATTAATACATAAGATAAATAGAAAAATAGATAAGACGAAATTCGTCCCCCTCCCATATATTTGATCCCCTCGCCCATAAAGAAACTTGCAACCCCAACTCCATTTATAATTCCATCAATTATATGTCTATCAAAAAATTTAATTAATTTGGCTAATCCTCTTATACTCATGATTAAGACTCTAGTATAAAAAAGGTCTATGTAACCACGATTATATGACCAATTGTATACCACATTTTTTATTTTATCGAAGATAATTCTTTTAGGACCCATTTTTACAAATGAATTAATTAAGTCCAAATTATTGAAAGATGAATAAACAGACCCATATAAAATAGATGCTAAAAATAGTCCAAAAAGAGCTATACTTACTGAAAAAATTGCATTTGTAAAAAATTCATACCAATTCACAGAATAGTTTGTATTTTGATCAAAAAGTTTTGTTGATGGAGTTAACCATTTCGATAATATATCAAAATCTGTTACTCCTTGATCAAACTTAATTCCTATTGATCCCATGATCAAAGTAAATAGTGCCAATATAAGAAGAGGGAATAGCATAGTATTGTCCGATTCATGAGGATACATGGAAGTGTATTTATTTCTAAAATCAGTACGAAAGTCTCGCATTCTATTTATTATATTATTATCATTAATTTTATATTTATCCTTTGAAAAAAAGGCAACTTTATTATTTATTGTTGATAAAAGTAAATTTCTATTGACTACTTTTGGTGTTGCTTTTCCCCATAGAGATATGGAATAGAATGAACTATTTTTAGTACTACTGTAATTTTGAAAATGAACACGCAAATGCCCATCAAAAGTAAGTAAATACATTCGAAACATATAAAATGCGGTTAATCCTGTTGTAAAACAAGCTATTATTGCAAAAATTGGTGAATATAACCAACTATCGTTAAGAATTTCATCCTTGGACCAAAAGCAAGCAAGAGGCGGAATACCACAAAGAGAAAGTGTACCTAATAAGAAAGTGATTCTTGTAATTGGAACATATCTTGTTAAACCGCCCATAAGAATCATATTCTGACTTTTATCCGGTGAATATCCAACAATCGGTTCCATTGAATTAATAATAGATCCGGATCCCAAAAACAATAAAGCTTTAGAATAGGCATGAGTTATTAAATGGAATAAGGCAGCTCGATAAGAGCCTATACCTAGAGCTAACATAATATAACCCAATTGAGACATTGTCGAATAGGCTAAACTTTTTTTAATGTCTTTTTGAGCGAGAGCCAAAGTAGCTCCTAATAGTACTGTTATTACGCCTATTAAAGAAACAAAATTCATTATGTAAGGTATGACTCGGAAAAGAGGAAGAAGCCGAGCTACAAGAAAAATTCCCGCTGCTACCATGGTAGCAGCGTGTATAAGAGCCGAAATAGGGGTGGGACCCTCCATAGCATCAGGTAACCATATATGAAGAGGGAATTGTGCAGATTTAGCAATTGCGCCGACGAATAATAAAAAGGCACAAAGAGTAACAAATGCAGAATTGACCCCATTACTATGGATCAAGTTATTAACTATTTCGAACAAATCTCGAAATTCTAAACTGCCAGTTATCCAATAAAAGCCTAAGATTCCTAATAATAAACCAAAATCTCCTACACGATTAGTTACAAAGGCTTTTTGGCAAGCACTTGCTGCAACTGGTCGTGTAAACCAAAAACCTATTAATAAATATGAACACATTCCCACTAGTTCCCAAAAAATATAAATTTGTATCAAATTGGAACTAGTAACTAGCCCCAACATAGACGTATTAGAAAAACTCATATAAGCAAAAAATCTCAAATATCCCTGATCGTGAGACATATAATTATCACTATAAATAAGAACCATGATTCCAACAGTACTAATTAGTATTGACATAATAGAAGTAAGTGGATCGATCAAGTATCCAAACTCTAAAGAAAAATCAATATTTATGGTCCAAGACCATAAATATTGATAGATAAAACTGCCATTTATTTGCTGAATAGACAGACTGGCCGAAAAGGCCATAATTATACTTAGCAGTAAAACACTAGTAAAACCCCATATACGACGAATATTTTTTGTTGCTATAGGAATAAAGAGAAGTCCAAATCCTATTGACATAGTAACTGGAAGTGGAATAAAGGGTATTATCCATGCGTATTGATATGTTTGTTCCATAAAAAAATATATCTATTTTTTTTTTTTTATTGAATTCTTAGATTTATTCTCATATTTTTTATTTGAAATATTCAAAAAACTCTAATTAGGTTGATCAAATAACATGACTAATTACCTAAGTATTATTTATTAACTAAAAAATATATTTAATATAAATTAATAATAGATAAATATAAAAAATTAAAATTATAAAAATACAGAAGATGAAATTTTTCATCATTCTACTATAAGATAAGATTATTATATTTATCATCATATATATGATTAAAAAAAAAATAATTATATCAAAAACAGTACTTTTATTCGATTCGAATACGGACAGAACTAAAATTTTTTATTATCTATTTTATTTTCTTTTATCCCTGGATATACTATATATATATGATATAGCATATATATGTATACATCTATTTTACATAGTACATAGATTTTAATCTTAAAATAATTCTATATTTAATATAATTCTATATAATATTATATAGAATTATATTAAATATAGAATTATTTTATATGTTTTACATGTTTTGAAAAATTACTTATTATTCGCGGGATAAGATAAGTATGGATAATGACGAAAAAACGATCTAAATATATGTCTTTCACATACAATGATAAAAATGAGTATTTTGTTTTTGAATGGCGGTTCCAAAAAAACGTACTTCTAGATCAAAAAAACGTATTCGTAGAAATATTTGGAAGAAAAAGGGGTATTTAACGGCAGTAAAAGCTTTTTCTTTAGCTAAATCGGTTTCCACTGGACATTCAAAAAGTTTTTTTGTGCAACAAACAAGTAATAGAATTTTGGAATAATCTAAATTGACATACCATTAAGAACTTAAAAATTTTTAAGATGAATGATTTGCATTAACTAATGTTTTGAATATATTTAACTCCTTAATATCAATATTAGTTAGAACTAACTGCTACGGCGTGTTATTGTTATATAAAATAATCATTCTTATGTTTACTGGTCTCTAAGTATATTACTAAGTATTCTAATTTTTCTCTATCAATTTATTTTTCACAATAGAATATGTGAAAAATAAATTGATAGAGAAAAATTATTTTTATTATATGCCTAACTCAAAACCAAATTTAAATTTGATTTACTAATATTTACTAATATAGTATCTATTATAAATTGCGAAGAGTATTATTAATGTTAATGATACTAAGGTATCAAATAATTATAAAAATGCCTCGTATAAAATTGCGATAAATATAACATTTTTTTCAACTTAATTTGTTTTTATTTTTCAATTTTTATTTTTCAATATATGAATCATCTAAAAAAAAAGATAATTTTGAGTTCTATAACTCGACCTTTGGCCCGAAGCAAAACTATCTAGTTCTAGTTCTTACTTTTTTGGTAGAACTCTATTTTGACATTCTAGATACATGAAAGTTTATTCTTAACTCTCTAAACCCTATGGCTATACTTTATTTAGTAAACATTTAAATATCAATTTAAATGAGTCTTTTTCATCAATTCTAACGCTTACTAACTATATTGAATCCTTGAATCTTGACCATTCAACACAAATTGACTATTATTTATTAATATTTCGAATAAGCCGCCATGGTGAAATTGGTAGACACGCTGCTCTTAGGAAGCAGTGCTAGAGCATCTCGGTTCGAGTCCGAGTGGCGGCATCCCCTAAAAAGGACACAGCGGATCCTATAATATATTTAATTCTCAATTTGAATTCTATAATGGAGAACCCTCGCCTTTTTTATGATATTTGCGACTATAGAACATATATTAACTCATATCTCTTTTTCGATCATTTCAATTGTAATTACGATTCATTTTATAACCTTATTTTTTCACGAAATCGTAGGATTACACAATTCATTGGAAAGAGGTATGATAGCTACTTTTTTATCTATAACAGGATTATTAGTTATTCGTTGGATTTATTCGGGTCATTTCCCATTAAGTAATTTATATGAGTCATTAATCTTCCTTTCATGGAGTTTCTCCCTTATTCATATGATTCCTAAAATACGAAATCATAAAAATGATTTAAGCGTAATAACCGCGCCAAGTGCTATTTTTACTCAAGGTTTCGCCACGTTCGGTCTTTCAACCGAAATGCATCAATCCACTATATTAGTACCTGCTCTACAATCTCAGTGGTTAATGATGCATGTAAGTATGATGTTATTAAGCTATGCAGCTCTTTTATGTGGATCATTATTATCAATCGCTCTTTTAGTCATTACATTTAGAAAAAACATCGATCTTTTTTTTACAAGGAAGAATTTATTAATTAAATCATTTTTCGTTGGCGAAGTCGAATATTTAAATGATAAAAGAAGTGTTTTTAAAAACACTTCTTTTATTTCATTTCGAAATTATTACAAATATCAATTGACTCAACGTTTGGATTATTGGAGTTATCGTGTCATTAGTTTAGGATTTACCTTTTTAACCGTAGGCATTCTTTCTGGAGCAGTATGGGCTAATGAGGCTTGGGGATCTTATTGGAATTGGGACCCTAAGGAAACTTGGGCATTTATTACTTGGATCATATTTGCGATTTATTCACATACTAGAACAAATCAAAATTTACAAGATATACATTCGGCACTTGCAGCTTCTGTAGGATTTCTTATAATTTGGATATGTTATTTTGGGATCAATCTATTAGGAATAGGCTTACATAGTTATGGTTCATTCACATTAACATCTAATTGAATAGACTATCCGAAGGATACATAACATAAGAACATCCATCATATGTATTTCGAGTTTTTGCGAACCATTTGATTCCGATTCCTTGAATCAAATGGTTCACAAAAACTCGAAATACATCTCATTACAACTCTAATTCACTTTATTTTACAGAATTATAAGACTTTCCGTCTCATTAATAAACACTATCTATAAAAATAATTAGATAAGATAGCTTGTACCTTGTCAACTGATAGTAAAAGAACGAAATCGGGATAAATCCCAATACCTATTATGGGTAAAAAGAGACAGATCGAAACAAACAGTTCTCGTGGTCCAGAATCCAAAAAATTAGAGTTTGGAAGATAGAATAATTTGTATCCGTAGAACATTTGACGTAACATAGATAATAAATAAATAGGAGTTAATATCATTCCAATTGCCATTACAAAAGTAATTAGTACTTTTGGCATTAAAAGATATTTTGAGCTGGTAATTATTCCAAAAAAGACTACTAATTCTGCAACAAAACCACTCATCCCTGGCAATGCAAGAGAGGCCATCGAAAAGCTACTGAACATTGTAAATATTTTTGGCATCGGAACAGCTATCCCCCCCATTTCGTCAAGAGAAACAAGACGTATTCTGTCACAACAGGTTCCTGCCAAGAAAAAAAGTGCAGCACCAATAAATCCATGAGAAAGTATTTGTAGAATGGCTCCATTTAATCCCATATTGGTTATAGACCCAATTCCTATTATTGTGAAACCCATGTGAGATACAGAGGAATAGGCTATTCTCTTTTTAAAATTGCGTTGACCAAAAGAGGTTGAAGCCGCATAGATTATTTGTATTGTTCCCACTATCACCAACCACGGTGAAAATATGGAATGAGCACGGGGTAATAATTCCATATTGATCCGAATCAATCCATATGCTCCCATTTTTAATAAAATTCCGGCAAGAAGCATACATGTACTGTAATGTGCTTCTCCATGGGTATCTGGTAACCATGTATGCAGGGGTATGATCGGCAATTTGACAGCATAAACAATAAGGAAGCCAAAATATAATATTATTTCCAATGCCATAGGATATGATTGATTAGCTAGTCTTTCAAAATCTAATGTTGGTTCAGTGGCGCCATATAAACCCATACCTAGAACTCCTATTAATAGAAAAATAGAACCCCCCGCAGTGTACAAAATAAACTTTGTAGCCGAATATAAGCGCTTCTTTCCCCCCCACATTGATAAAAGTAAGTAAACAGGAATTAATTCTAACTCCCACATGATAAAAAAAAGTAAAAGGTCTCGAGAAGAAAATGATCCTATTTGACCACTATACATTGCTAACATAAAGAAATAGAATAATCGTGAATTTCGAGTAACTGGCCAAGCCGCTAAAGTCGCTAAAGTAGTGATAAATCCTGTCAGTAAAATGGGTCCCACAGAAAGCCCATCAATTCCTAGTCTCCAGTGAAAATCCAAAATATTTATCCATTTCAAATCTTCTTCCAATTGTATTAATGGATCGTTCAATTGGAAATGATAACAGAATGCATAGGTAGTTAAAAGGAGTTCTAATAAGCATATACATAGAGTATACCATCTAAACACCTTATTCCCCTTATGGGGAATAAAAAAAATGGAAGAACCCGCAAATATGGGCAAAACAACAAGTATAGTTAACCAAGGAAAATAACTCGTGATAAAGACAAGATACGCTTTGACCCAAAAAGCCCGTGCTCGTAATAATATAATATATTGATTTTATCAAGTACGGGCTTTTGTCGGTAAAGAGGAATCAAATGATTCAAATGGAGTTTTTGTAACGTAACGTATAATTAATAAGATAGACCCATGCTACGAGTTGTTTCATGCCATAAATAAACACGGACACTCAAAAAGTCTGTTGGGCAAGCGGATTCACATCTCTTACAACCTACACAATCCTCAGTTCTTGGTGCGGAAGCAATTTGTTTAGCTTTACATCCGTCCCAAGGTATCATTTCCAATACATCTGTGGGGCAGGCGCGTACACATTGAGTACATCCTATACATGTATCATAAATTTTTACTGAATGTGACATTAAATCTATAAATTCCTGTTTTTAACATAAAAAATTTTCGATCTGGTTCTGGTATGGTAAAAATAAATGGTAAAATTAGTAGTAAATTAATTATATGTTTATATTAAAGACACCAGGACACCAGACGAATCAATGATTTATCAATTTTTTTTTTAGAATCAATATATTTCTAAATCTGTTCATGAAAAAGTGCCAAGAGACTTTGATTTCTGTTTCAACAACCACAGTCATACAATAGAAATCGCACATCTTAATTCAAATTGGTCAACAAACAATACACTAAATATTTATTTTTAATGGAATTTAAATTCTATTTTAATTTGAATAAATCTAACTAATTAATATAAATTATTATTTTATTATTATATTAGTTATATAATGAAAATCAATGATTACATAATGAATGATTACGACTAATTTAATTATTCAACAAATTTGATTGATTGATACGAGTTGATTTTTTGTTATGATGGATCGACGAAACAATAGCTAGCCCAATAGCAGCTTCAGCAGCTGCAATAGCTATAACAAAAATTGAGAAAATGTCTCCTTTTAATTGGCGACTATCAAATAAATCAGAAAATGTTACGAGATTTATATTAACTGAATTTAGTATAAGTTCAAGACACATAAGTGCTCTAACCATGTTTCGACTTGTGATTAATCCATAGATACCGATAGAAAATAAATAGACACTCAAAAAAAGTATATACTCGAACATCATTAACTAACTCCCCGGATTCATTTAAATATGATATGAATAACAATTCAACTGATTCGATTGACTAAAATAGAATAGACCAAAAGTAAGGTATTAGCAATTAGGTTTAACTAAAAATAAAAACCCTTTTTTTATTAAAAATTTGAAATTCTAAAAATATTTTAAATTTTGAAATTTTAAGTATTTATTATTGACGAGCCATAGTAATTGCACCTATTAAAGAAACTAAAAGAATTATAGAAATCAGTTCAAATGGAAGATAAAAATCTGTTGATAAATGAATCCCAATTTGTTGAACATTACTTATAAGGTCCTGTTCTAGAATCTGGTTTGATCTTGTAGTCCAAAGAATTCCGTACCATGACGTATCTGGGATAGTAATAATTAGTGAAATAAAAATACTTGTACAAACCAGTGAAGTAACCCCATCCCCAAGGGTCCAAAGGCGGGAATCGTTGGAATATTCTGAGCCATTCATGAACATTACAGCAAATATGATTAAGATATTTATGGCTCCCACATAAATAAGAAGTTGTGCAGCAGCTACAAAATAAGAATTAGATAAAATATAGAATAAGGATATACAAATAAGAACCAATCCCAACGAAAAGGCAGAATAAATTGGATTGGTAAATAATACTACTCCCAAGCCCCCTAATATAAGAACTGATCCCAGAAAGACTACAACAATATTATGTATTGATCCAGGTAAATCCATTATGTATGAAATAAGAGATAAATAAATTTCATGACCTTACTGAATAGTCAGGAAGTAAAAAGTAGGCTATTTTTTTCTTGTCTATAAGTCTATAATACGTTCCTAAATGAAATTTTAATGTAGTAATGTAGTATAGATTAATGTAGATATAGATAAAGTTATTGGGCCAATTCAACCAATAGTGATCGTTTTACTTTAAGTTACATTGACTAAAAAAAAACGAAGTTTTCTTTTCTATCAAAATAAAATCTTAGTAATTGGTAATTGTTCTTGAATCAAGGTATTTACCCTTGTCTATTTTGATTTGAGTCGAATTCATAACGGTTTGAATTGTATAGTCTCCAATTACTGACATTGGTAATCGACCCAAAGCAATTTGATTATAATTCAATTCGTGACGATCATAAGTAGAAAGTTCATATTCTTCAGTCATTGATAAACAATTTGTGGGACAATATTCGACACAGTTACCACAAAATATACAGACACCAAAATCAATACTATAGTTAAGCAATTGTTTCTTTTTAATATCCCCTTCAAATCTCCAATCAACAACAGGTAGATCTATGGGGCACACACGAACACATACTTCACAAGCAATACATTTATCAAATTCAAAGTGGATTCGACCACGAAAACGTTCTGAGGTGATCGACTTTTCATAAGGATACTGAATAGTTACAGGTAAACGATTTGCATGGGATAAGGTAATTATGAAACTTTGACCAATATACCTTGCGGCTCGTATTGTTTGTTGACCATAATTCATGAACCCAGTCACCATAGGAAACATATTGTAGATATCCACGAATAAGTTGATGTTTCTTTCTCTTGTTTAAGAGAGGTTATGAGTCTAGAATACCGTTATCATATTCTGTTATTTATAGTGAAACAAGTTGGGAAGAGGTTGTCAATAATAAATTACCTAGAGAAATAGGTAAAAGAAATTTCCATCCAAGATTTAATAGCTGATCCATTCTCATCCTAGGTAAAGTCCATCTTGTTGTGATAGATATAAAGAGAAACAAATAAGCTTTAGCTAATGTAATAAAGATACCAAGTGTCATTCCAAAGACACTACTAGCAATTTTATTTATTCCGAAAAGTTCAGGAACAGATATGTATGGAATAGATAAATTCCACCCACCTAAATAAAGAACTGTTACAAATAAAGAAGAAACTAAGAGATTTAGGTAAGAAGCAATGTAAAATAAACCATATTTGATACCTGAATATTCAGTTTGATAACCTGCTACTAATTCTTCTTCTGCTTCTGGTAAATCAAAAGGTAATCTTTCACATTCTGCTAGAGAAGAAATTAGAAAAACTATAAACCCTATAGGTTGACGCCACATATTCCATCCCCAAAAACCATATTTGGACTGTGCCTCAACTATATCAACTGTACTTGAACTGTTCGATAATCATAGTCGATAATAACATAACTGTTCTTGTTCTCACCGCTATTTCAAAACCGTACATGAGACCTCAGCTTCATACGGCTCCTCTATGGCAAAGACTGGTTCGGTATTATTTTTATAGAGATCTTTGCAGATTCGACGTAGGGTAGATATGGAATAAAAATACCGTGTAAAGTCTCAAAAATTGGACCAATGGAATTCTGTCTGCTAGAATGGCGCTTCCGAATTGATCTTATCCCTTATACTTAAATCTTCAGTAATAACTTCATTTTTCAATAAAATACTCACTCCTTACTTAATATCAAAAGATAAAAAATTCGATATTATTTTATACATATGTATAGATGTAGGAAAAAATTAATAAGGATCTTTTCTTTTTTCCATTCTATTTCGTTTGTTCCTATTCTTCTTTCTCATAAGAAGTGACTCCTGAGAATAAAGGATTAATTCGTTCTTTATAGTTATTTCTTTAATCAGTGACTAGGAGCATACTCTAGATCGGAATCGTGGGGAAGTACTGCTTGATCATTTCTACCAACTTAAAGCCCCTATTATCTTATGATTCGTTTTATGTGAAAATACCTCTTTTTTTGGTACCTTACATTATCTCTATTACTAATCCTTTGTGTACCTTAGTGTTCCTAACCGTCCACTGATTTTTTTGATCTCCAGTATGGTAATACATACAAGACAGTAGTAGAAACCCCATACAGTTGATCTTTTGCACCCGCTTCAAGATATATGACTAATAAAAGAACTCAATCTTGGGATAAAGAGTTTATACTCCTTATGTTTACTTCTGCTTTATTCTTGTATATAGGAAATGAGATTTTATCTTTTTACTACACATTGATAAGCTGTTTTGTTTCACTCATATAACTATCTGGTTTAACTCATCGACTTGAATGAATGATAAATAAAAAATAAAAATATCTCTATCTATCTAATATATTCCTCTTTCCTTTATTTCATTTTGATTTTGAGGAGAGGTCAAAGTTTATGTTCTAACGAATCACACGTAGAGATATTGATAACACACATAGAGTTAATGGTATTTCATAACTAATAGATTGAGCCGCAGCTCGCAAGCCACCTAAAAAAGAATATTTATTATTCGATACATATCCTGATATAAGAAGTCCAATAGGAGCAATACTTGAAATGGAGATCCATAAAAAAACACCTATACTGAGATCAGCTAAAACAAGTCGATACCCAAAAGGAATTATTAAATAACTTAATACAATTGATATGACTGCTATAGACGGCCCAATACTAAACAAACGAATATCTCCTCTAGATGGTAGGAGGTCCTCTTTAAAAAGTAATTTAGTCCCGTCCGCTAAAGCTTGAAGAATTCCCAACGGGCCAGCATATTCGGGTCCAATACGTTGTTGTATCGCTGCGGATATTTCTCTTTCTAACCATACAATTACTAGTACTCCTATTATGATTCCTAATATAAGGGTCAAAGCAGGGACAAATAGCCATATGAGTCCATAAACTTCTTTTAAGGATTCTGATTTAAAAAAAGAATTGATAGTTTGTATTTCTGTTGTGCCAATTATCATTTCAACGATCAACTTCTCCCATAATGATATCTATACTACCGAGTATTGTCATGATATCAGCCAATTTCATTCTTTTAATAAGCTGAGGAAGAATTTGCAAATTGATAAAACCAGGCGGGCGAATTTTCCATCTCCAGGGGAAAACACTATTATCTCCTATCAAATAAATTCCTAATTCTCCCTTTGGGGCTTCTACTCTTACATAAAGTTCTTGTTTGGACAATTCAAAATTAGGCGAAGGTTTTTTACTAATGAATCTATATTCAAAATCATTCCATTCCGAATTCCTTGCTCTATCTAAGCGCCGAATTTCTAAATTTTCATAGGGTCCTCCGGGAATTCCTTCTAAAGCCTGTTGAATAATTTTTATAGATTCCCTCATTTCGCCAATTCGTACTAAATAACGGGCTAATGAATCCCCTTCTTTTTGCCATTGGACTTCCCAATCAAATTCATTGTAACATTCATAAAGATCAACTTTACGAAGATCCCATTGGATCCCAGAAGCTCGTAACATCGGTCCTGATAAGCCCCAATTTATTGCCTCTTCTCCACCAATAATGCCTATTCCTTCAACTCGTTCCAAAAAAATGGGATTCTGCGTAATAAGTTTTTCATATTCAACAATACTCGTTAAAAAATAATCGCAAAAATCCAAACATTTATCTATCCAACCATGAGGTAGATCAGCAGCTATTCCTCCGATGCGGAAATAATTATGCATCATTCGCATACCTGTGGCAGCTTCGAATAGATCATATAGCAATTCTCTCTCTCTGAAAATATAGAAAAAAGGAGTCTGCGCACCGATATCTGCCATAAAAGGCCCAAGCCATAATAAATGAGAAGCTACACGACTCAGCTCTAGCATAATAACTCTGATATAGCTGGCCCTTTGAGGTACTTGAACATTTCCCAATTGTTCTGGTGCATTTACTGTTATTGCTTCGGTGAACATAGTAGCTAAATAATCCCAACGTGTTACATAAGGAAGATATTGGATAATTGTTCGGTTTTCCGCTATTTTTTCCATTCCTCTGTGTAAATAGCCTAATACGGGTTCACAGTCAATAACATCTTCACCGTCGAGAGTAATAATAAGTCTAAGAACACCATGCATTGATGGGTGATGAGGACCCATATTGACTATCATGAGATCTTTTCTTGTAGCCGGTACAGTCATATCTTTTCTTCCCTAATTCATTATTCCATGAATTTCTCAAAACGAGGTTTATCAAAATAAAAATCTAATAACTAATAACAAAAAAATTCAAATTAATCCTCAAATTAGCGATTTTTTAGTTCCCGAATATCTAATTGACTAATTAATTTCTTATAACGTACTCTATTTTTATTTGACAAATAAGCCAATAGTCGTTGACGTTTTCCCAGAATTTTTCGTAGACCTCTTTGAGATAAAAAATCTTTTTTGTGCAATTCCAAATGTGAAGTGAGTCTCCGTATTTTATTGGTGAAACTGAATACTTGAAATTCAACAGACCCTTTATTTTCTTCTTTTTCGTCTTGCGGAATAACTGAAATAAATGAATTTTTGACCATAAAAAAATTCTTCTATATTTTTCCCTTTTTATAGATTTTACCGATCAGGAAAAATAATAATTATTATTATATTTGGTTATTATTATGTCAGTCATTTTAATCTGATTATAAACAAAAGTTTAGATTTATTTTTCTTCATACTTTTTTATTCTATCTAAATCCAATTTTATGTTTGAAATAAAAATTGGATTTAGATAGAATAAAATATATACATTTACACATTCATAAAAGAGAGCTATTTTTTGTACCTAAAAATAGTCTACCAAATTTATTATTCCTAGATCCAATTGAAAATTGATATGCCATTCAATCAATCAGTATCATGTACTAAAATGTAACATAACATATGCATATGTACATGTTTCGTCATATATCAAATATGTCAGGCGATATAGATATATGCGAAATATATTTTTATTAACTGATTCTGGATTGTGGATACATATGTATTCTTGACATACTAAAACGACTGCTGTTATGGGTATCAAACCAATAACGATTCATACAAGCTAAATCCTCTAATCGGTAATTGGGCCAAAGAAACAATTTTAATTTAATAAAGTTACCTCTATTAAAATCCTCATTCAAAAATTGTCCACAGTTTATTATCTTATTTTCGGTGCAAAATTGTGGATTTTTATCCATACTATTCCAATTCCATAAATTTAAACAAATTAGAATTCTCAACTCTCTACGACGTCTATCAGATAGGATATGTTCGGGAACGAGGAAATTATAATGATTTTTTTTTTCTTCATTCACAGGCATATCGCTATGTTGTGCAATGGTTTTGTATAAATTATTCTTATCAACATTTTGTTTTTTTATGAATTTTTTAGTAGTTTTCATTTTGTCTTTACCCTTATCAATTAATGAAATACTTATGGTTTGATAGATTATAAATTGCCCGTCGTTTTTTAGAGATAAACGAACTGGGTCGATAATTAATAGTCCTCTTTGTATCAATTCTGTAAGAGCAAGATCCTTTTTACTCAGCATTATATCCAGACGCATCTCTCCTCTTTGAATCGAGGATATAGCAATTGACTTTGGATTTTTCAATCTAAGCAAGAGACAATATACCTTAATATTATTGATCATGTTTTGACTCAAGGAATCATTCCATCTTAATTGAAAAAGGAAATATTTTTTCAGTAATAAATCTAGTTCTGCTTCCTTGCTGCTCTTAGATTTTTGTTTATTTATACTTTTTTTAATGTCTAATCCCGCGTAAATCTCTTCAACATATTTTTTTTCTTGGTTGAAATTTTCTAAATCAAGATATTCTTTTTGATTAGATAATATGGAAAGGTTTTTTTTTTCTTTTACGTTGATGTTTTGATATTGACTAAGATTTTGATTTTTATAAAAATCTAAAAGAATAAATTGGATTGGTATAATCCAGGGTTTAATTTTATATGTATCAAAAAGTAGCACAAATTCTGGTAAGAACCAAGATTTTATTTTTGATATGATACGATCATGATATAACGTTTTTTGATTCATTCCCATCCAATCAAAAAGGTTTTTTTTTTCATTGGATGAGTTTATTTCTTTATGAAGCGAAATGTATTTTTTTTTCATTTTGTTTTTATACTTATTAATTTGAATCTTAGTATTTTTATTAGTCTTGATACCAAAATGTGCATTGGTCCAAGTCTCAATATCAATATTTTTTATAAGATAAAAATTTTTACAATCAAAATATTTTCTATCCCTTTTTTTATTCGTATCAATAGGATATCTTTCCTCTAGATAATCACTAATAGCTGTACTTACCAATACATAAAATGCGTCGGGTTTCCATGTATTAAAATTATATGGAATCCCTCGATTCTCGTTTACTTGTACTGTTGATTCATAAATATTTGAGTTTTTCTTATTCCCAATATATTCATAATTCATATATTTATGTGATAAAAGATCATATCTGTAGTGTTTTTTAACCAATTTTTTATTTGTCAATGAAACCGTTGCAGAATAATCTTCTTTTACGTAATAACTTAATGGGTCTTTTTTATTTTTATATGGATTAAATTTAATTGAGTCTTTATTTTGAATCAAACGAAGTTGATTTACTCTATTTCGCCATTTTTTCGGGACTAATCGAGACCATTTGATATTGCAAAAATTGTATTGATAAAAACCCTTTAACCAATTTTTCCATTCATTCATTCCAGACTTTTTCATTTTATTATGTCTTGATTTGTAATCAAATATTCCTCGTGTTATACAATAATCCTTTATTTTATCCCTAAGATAATGATGGGTCTTATGATTTTGAAATATGGATCTCAAGTAAGAATTGTTAAGTAATTGGGTTTGTGATAATTTGAAAAATACATATGCTTGGGACAAGGAAGTATAACTATTTAAATTTTTATTATTAATATTAGTATTTGAAAACCACTTTTTTATAGTCGAAATAAAGTTCATTGTATTTTGATTTGTTCCAACAATTTCTTCTTTATTTTTTTCATCGTTGCAAGTGTATTTATATTTAGTGATAATTTTTTTTGTTGATTCAAAAAAAAGTTGTGTATTGATTATGAAAATATTTATGATATATAGCAAGATATTTATGTATATTTTTTCAATGAAAGATTTAATAAAATAATGTGATTTACGTATTAATCGGATATTGTTTCTTTTTAATATCTGCCAACTATATTTCTGTGATTCTGATTTTTTTATTTTATCATCATGGGTTAAAACTGGTTTTTTTTTGTCTTTTGTGATTTGTTCTATTTGATTCTTGATTGTTATTATCCTATGAGAAAGATCTTTCATTTTTTTTTCTATGAGTGAATAATTTGTCCAATTCATAGATCTAATTGGTACGGTCGATTTATGGTTAATTTGATTATTTTTTTCTGAATCTTTTCCATTTTTATTTGGTTTATATACTTTCACTTTCTTCAATTCAAATAAAAAAATAGGATTTACTTTTTCAAATTCTTTCATTATTTGTTTTATAATAAGAACTGTTTTGATGACCCATCCTTTTTTTTCTTTTGAAATTTGTAGGGGTTCTCCTCTTTCTTTAAAGACCTTTGGAACGAGAAAAATTTTATTTTTTGCCTTTATAATTTTTTTTTTTAGTTCTTTAAAAATGGGTTCAAAAAAAGAAAGTTGTTTTCGGGGAGAACCAAAGGGGCGTTCTGCTTCCATTCCCCATACTGTTAAAAAACAAAAATTATTTTTTTTTACTTTTTTTTTCATTAAATCTATATTATTATGATGAGATCGTACCTTAGATCTTTGTTTTTGCCAAGGTTTCAGACAAAAAGGAAATAGAATCTTTATCTGAATTCCGTCTGTTAACCAATCTTTTGGAAATTCTGTTTCTGATAATTGAACACCATTATAGGTGCATTTAACGTGCATTTCTTGATTCCATTCCCTCAAATCCTCGTCCCATTCGGGTAATTGGAATAATAATATACGGCCAATATTTTTAGCTATTATTAATGAAGGTAATATAATATATTTTCTAAGAAAAGATTGTGTTACTAACAGCAAACCTCTTATTGGTTGAGCAAATAGAATACTATCCCAAGTTTCTGATATTTTTAGTCGATCATTTTCCTCTTTTTTTTTATGTTCTTTTGTCTCTTCTTTATCAAAATTGGAAATTTGCAATTCCGGTTCTCTACCGACTCCATTTTTAAAAATGAGATTTCTCATTTTTAAAATATCAAAAAAATTGTTTATTCGATCTAAAAAAAGTGGGGAAGTGGCATTTGCTTGAAACATTTTCCAAATAACTGTTTTGCGTCTTTGAACACGCATAGATCCTTTTATTATATTCCGACGAAAATCTGATTGTTGCGAGTAACGTATCAAAGCCACTTCTTCTGCTTCATCACCATTACGAGGATTATTAATACTAGTAATATAATTAGTATTCTGATTGTTATCAGTATAAATTATTACCCGTTTGGCTTTTCTTGAACGAATCTCATGATCTTCCGTCGATTCTTCCTCATTTTCGTCCTCCAGCTCTTCAACAAAATCATTGGCTAATTTGTATGACCATCGAGAAACCCTTTTATAAAGGAAGTAGACCATGAATCTTATTTATCCAAAATATTTCTATGGAATCTTTTCTAGAAGCCATTAAATCTTTTATATTTATATTTACGCGTGAATCCAGCTTTTTTATTATTCCACGATATGGTCCATTCAAAAAAGGATCATACGTTTTAGACAGGCATTCTTTTTCATTCGCATTATTATATAG